ATTACGCCATTGATTTACTTGTTATTTATGTCGATATTTTATTATAGTGTTTCATTATAATAATAATAAAATATCGACATATTTTCTAGAGGGTTCTTTCTTGTGTTTTGTTCGGCGTCTTCTTCGTCGAGAAAGTCCAAACCCAAGTCTATAAATTAGTACCCCTCGTCCTAAGTGTCCAAACATTATTTTATAAATTAATCTTCGGCATCATGCAGTTCCAAACACCATTCGACAAACCCCTCTTCGCCGATAAGGTTCAAACATACGGATACAAATTGCTCTTCGTTGAGAAGGTCTAAATGGGAGTTTCTAAAGTCGTCGTAGCCGAGCAAGAACCAATACAGGTCTCGAAATTGTATTTTCACCCTCGCGACGAGATAGTCTGCGCGATATTTTTGATATTTTTTATCGCACGTGTCTAGTACTTCGAGCATCTGTAGAAATTCCATACGTACTCGCAGCCAGGTATGTACATATGGTACATATTCTCGAATGGCGTATGGTTTGTTTCTTAGGTTGGTTCGTAGAGCGTCTCGTAGAGATTCGCGAGCGACCAAATCTAAGTTAGAATCGGAGGCGGAAAACGGTGCCTCACTTTCGAAGAGGAAACGTTTCCAGGCGCCAGACCAAAACCCAACCCTGATATCATACTGCGTTTCGTTTGTTCTTTCTAGCAGCGCGCATTGAAGTTCGGCCCAAAGACAAGCTTTTGTTGCGTGAATAGAGTTTGCATTTCGAAAATTTTTTTTTTCAAAGCCAGTTGGCTCCTTCGGCTTTGGAAAAGTCGATGATACTCCCCGAGGCGGCGCCATTCCGCGACGCGTATTTTTTCAAGAGAGTAAATACGATCCCGCGACGCCCCATTGCAAGGCAGATTACGCAAAAAATTTCGTAGACGTCCCTGGCGTTGTTATCCGAGGGTAGTATCCCCCCTTGAGTATAACAAAGGTATTTCCTTTTCGGTAGATGTAGAGGCCCATTATAGAGCGAAATGCACTTACCTCGTTGTACCAAAATTTCCAATGTAGGTCGAAATCCAGAATAGAGTCCGACCCCAACGACCGAATCGGTTCTCTTCATAAACAAGTTATGTTCCATAATCCCCTCCCTGGGTTTTACAAAATTATTTAAAATGGTCTGGCCAATTTTTTATATATGTATATATATATATATGTAATTCAATATATATGTAATTCAATATATATGCGTCAGGTGCGGTAATAGGTGCGATATTAGCATCATTAGTCATTCCCTATCTAAAACAACTAGCACAACTTGTCAACGTCCATGGGGACTTATTTTCCCGGTAAAATTCTCGACTCCATCTGACTAGTTCTGGGTTCGAATCCCCGGCAACCCCTTGTTCAAAAAATCCTCTGTAGAGAAGAGAGACATTTTTACCTATTTTTTCTTCAATGAAAATTGAAGATTGAAGTGTGATAATTTACTGATAATTCTATGATTCCGGTCTGGAGTTTAGAGGGACTAATATATGTTATAACGCTCTATAGTCCCTGTAGGTAAGATATGTTATAAAAATCTAGAGTTCCTATGAAAAGGTTTTTGGATGATTTTGGCGGCATGGCCGAGCGGTAAGGCGGGGGACTGCAAATCCTTTTTCCCCAGTTCAAATCTGGGTGTCGCCTGACTATTTGACATAGATAGCGATCGATCTAGATTATACTTTATTACCTAAAAAAGTAAAAAAAGAGTGGGCCTTAGTATTTCTAGCCTATTTTACTTGTCTTTAGTCTTTGCCGATTCGAAATCATAGAGGAATTTTTTAGAAATGGATTTATGAAATTGGTTCCTCAACAGTCTTCGGTGAGAATCCCTTTTTGACTCTGCACCATTGATTCCACTATTATTAGGGAGCAATAATCGAATAATTCTATCATAGAGATAGGGGACATAATTCACATGGAGCTAGTAAGTCTCGCTTGGGCTGCTTTAATGGTAGTTTTTTCATTTTCCCTTTCACTTGTAGTCTGGGGAAGAAGTGGTCTCTAGAAGTACTACTAATTGAGTTGAGGAATCAAACTGGATCAATTTTTTTAGAAATCGTTCAAAATGCATTGTAGAACGATTTACTATCAAGATCTCTTCATTTTCAAATTGCATTGAATTCTAGTGAAGGAATGTATTCTATACAAGTAAAACGCTTCTTTCCGATTGATCGAAACAAATAGATGTATCAAAGAAATCGAAGTGGGCCCTCTGTCAATTCCAGATCGAAAATGAATATAAATATCTACCATGAAGATAATATGGTAGATTGATCCAGAGTAAACCTCTAGATTTATTAGAACCACTAAGATACAGTCCGGTAAGAAAGAACTCAATGAATCTTTCTTACCCTACTCTCAGATCTCAGAGAAGACTGCCGATTCGAGCCCGTCCATTTCATTTATTCATTAGAATACGAAAAATGAGAATTCCTTTCATTTGATCTTATCAATAGTTGATAAGATCAAGTTTCATTCAAAATAATTAATTATTTTGACTAACTGTTTTTACATAAATAATAAGTAGAAAAGCAGTAGGAACTAAAATGAAGAGTGCAGTAGCAATAAATGCCAGAATATTGACTTCCATAATCTCATCCCTTTTTCTTTCACAATAACTCGGGATTTAATCCCCTAGAGAAAATTAATCTTGCACACGTAACTTCACTGAATGAATAACCTCTCGACGAGATTGACTCGGATCAATAGCATGAATAAGACTATCTAAGCGATCAAATCCATTCGTCGTCGAAAATTGAATAGTATAGCCTAGGGAGATCTTTTATCCATACCGAATCCAAAATAAGATTCCCGACCCAATCAAAAATTCCTTTAGTTAGCATTATGTAGCATTCTTTTCTCTTGTTTAGTTTCTATAACCTATCTTAGGTCTCCCTTGTACAATCATCAAATAGCGTATCATATCACCACCCATCCCTTTCCATTAGTTACAAACAACAAGACAAGCAAAGCGGAAAAAGATAAGCTCTAAACGCCGTTTTTTAATGATCTCATTTTCTTTGGAAGACAAAGAAATGGGATAAAGCTGAGTCTCGGGAAAAAGATGGAATATTTCAGTAAATTCACTATTTTCGTTATTTTCATTTTAGTGTAGGGTTTGTTATTTCTTCGACAGGACCCTGAAAAACTAGAAAAACTAGTAAGGAAAAAGGATTCAATTCCATTATCAAAAGCTCAGTGTCCAATTTGGATCCAATTGATTTGTAACTTTCCTATTTAGTAATTAGGCTTACACAAACAAAAAAGAGCCAGAAGGGAAGATTTTGTTAAATTCAGTTTGTATTATACAAGAAACGAATTCCATCTGTGGAGATGCGCCCGAGAAAGAGATCGGACTTTGTTTCCTTACATGAATGGGGATCAATCCAAAAAGAAGACTCAGTATCTCTTGGAATACTTACTCTAAGTATAATGCTACCAACCAATCATTGGACTAACCTACATTTGTCTTTCTCCAATCAATCAGTCCTCGTTGAAGTGACGAGAACTCCGAACCGAATCCCCTTGGGAATGACATGTTGTCCCAAGGCCCCACGTTCCGAGAAAGAGGAGCGGCGGATTGGTGTACTTATTCGATTCGTCGGGACTGACGGGGCTCGAACCCGCAGCTTCCGCCTTGACAGGGCGGTGCTCTGACCAATTGAACTACAATCCCAGGGAACTAAGGGATCTAGCAGAAAATGTGAGTCTTTTTTATTCCCCCTATCAGGTATTTCTGAAGAAGAAGGGGGTTCTACCATGAGATGGTAGATTGGTGAATTGTTGGGTCGAGCTGGATTTGAACCAGCGTAGACATATTGCCAACGAATTTACAGTCCGTCCCCATTAACCGCTCGGGCATCGACCCAGGAAGAATCAATTTTAGGTGTATTGGTAATCCCTGACCAACTTCTTTTCGTAGTACCCTACCCCCAGGGGAAGTCGAATCCCCGTTGCCTCCTTGAAAGAGAGATGTCCTGAACCACTAGACGATGGGGGCATGCTCAACCGCTATGATACTTCGTATATGGATACTTCGTATATGGATACTTAGTATATGAACGATTTTTGGAAATTGTCAATATACAATATAATAGGTATGAAGAGATCCGAATTCTCCTTCAGTTTTTTATGATTTCCTATTCAGTTTGGATTCGTCATTCCTATTCATGTTTCATTCATTCGATTCTCCATTTTATTTGTCTATAGAAATCTAGCTTCTATGAATTTTCTACTAAAATAAAGACAAAAATTACACGAATACAAAAAGAAAGATAGGCTTCTTTGAGGGAGTGATTGGTCCGTCCGAAAAGAAAGAGTCAAGGGGCGGGTGAAATTGCATTTTTTACGCTCTCATGGGTAAAATGATATATCCCTAGCGCTCTTTCCCATTAAGCTAGGAAATGAACAAACAAGAAATCTGGGAATGGGGATGGGGATTCAAGAAGTTATTGAAAATTCCTTTTTCTCTAAGAATTGAGTTCGGGGACCAGTAGAATCTAGTCCACATATGATTCAAAAAATATCTGGAATCTATGGGGAATTAGGCGGTGGACATGGATCAATCAAGTTAAGTTCGTTCTGATGGGGATCTAGTCAATACAAGAAAAACAATTCACGAAAGTTGGTTTGAAAACATCCTTGCCTTTTATCCTAGACTTGCTAGTTAAGAATAAGCCACTCGCCGCTATAAGTTTACTGTATGGACTTATCTAACTAGACTTCGCTATATAAAATATATTTATCTACATATAATATTTGACCCGCATACTAGATAGTATAGTGACCCACTCACGAATTCAATAAAATGGGTCCCTTTAACTCAGTGGTAGAGTAAGGACATGGTAAGGCCTAAGTCATCGGTTCAAATCCGATCGGGGGCTTTGGCTTTTTTTATAAAACTACAAGAAAACTACCGTAGTAGTATTCATATTTGAAAGAAGGATAGAGATTTTTTTTAAGAGTAGTAACCAACCGTATAATAATACGTTA